CGTAATGGGTCTTGAAGGACTATTTCTGCGTCTCCCTGACCAAACCCACCCACATTAGGATTACTTGTTAATGGTTGATCAAGTTTGATAAATTCACCCTCTGAAACAAGAAGTTCCGGTCCTGGAGGGATAATATCAACCACTTCACGTCCATCTAAGGCATCCACTGTGGTTATTTCGTATCCGCCCTTTTCTTTTCGTAAAATTTGCTTTACTATACCCGCTGCTGTGGCATTATAAACTGTATTATTACTCTTACTTCCGTCAGGATAAATCTGACCTCTTCCTCTGTTACCGCCTGCATATATTGGATATTTTAAGAAGTGAGTATCTTTTTTAGTAGCAGGGTCCGGGGAAAGAATAGGAAAGGCGATTTCGCTATATTTTTGCCCGGAAACAGGACCTATCACAAGAATATTTTTTTTTTGGGGACGGTAGCTCTGAAAAGAAAGATTTCTGATCTTTTCTTTCATCTCTGGAGAAATACGATCAGGCGGAGCTAATTCAAATCCCTCAGGTAAAATGAGAACAGCCCCTACATTCAACCCCCCTTTCTTGCCATTAGCAAGAACTTGTTTTAATTTCATATCATAAGGAATTCGAATAACTGCTTCAAATACAGTATCGGGAAGGATCGCTTGGGGAACCTCAATATCCACAGGCTTATTAGCTAAATGGCAATTGGCACATACAATACGCCCAGTTGCTTCTCGTGGATTTTCATAACCTTGCTGCGCAAAAATGGGATATCCATTTGAACTTGAGGGCCGAGTCATTATATATATCATGAGTGATGCGGAAATGGATCGAGTAATCTGTTCTTTTATCCAAGAAAAAGTATTTATAGTTTGCATTTGCATGGTCCAATCATTCATCCCGAAAATTTCTACAATAAGTTGGGTAGGTTGCTAGTATAGTTTCCTATCCGCTATTCTGCTATTTATTTTATTAAAACTTAAATTAAAGAACTGTCTGGGTAAAAATAAAAAGATAAAGTATGGTTTTGAACCCTGTGCTTATAAAATTGCATTTATATCCATATATCTTTTTTCTTTTCAGTCATTCATTGAATGATAAATTACTACAAGTGACGGGGATACACGATTTAAATAGTGGAAAATCCAATATTTCAAAACTGTATCTAGAATAACTGGAAACGTAGAAACAAGACCTGATATAATTTGATGATTATGAGCAAATCCAAAATCTTGGTAGATAGAGCCAATCATTAGTTCCCAACCATGAGGCGAATGAAATCCGATACATAAATCGGTTAATAACAGAATAGAAAAAGCTTTTATTGTGTCACTTAAGTTATATAGGAATTCTTTAACCCAAGAATTAAGAAGAATAAGTTCTTTATTTCCCAGAATAGAATAACCACTTAGAATAAGGAAACATATTATATTTGTCGAAAATTGCAAAATCATATGCATACAGTCCTTATTGTCCATCTTGATCAATTGAATCGTTTCGTTGTGGATTCCTATACGAAGTTTTTGTAGATGTGTTTCTGAGTATTCCTTTACCATTTCGTCCAACAAGCGTAGCTCTTCTAATTCAATAAATTTTTTTAGAAAACTCTTTTCTTGAATATCGTTCAAAAAAGTTTCCGATTGCTTAGTATTCCACCAACAAGTAAACCAGGATTCCAGACTTTTTTGAAATGATAGCACGATCCACCAGGGGAAAAATACTATCGCCACAAGATATAGAAAAGCAATAAATGCTTTCTTTTTTTCCATTTTTTTCATCTATAAATTGTTTATGAACTCTTCGCATTCGTCGACTCTATGCGATCTAATAGTTTTATCAAATCTGAAGTTATTATAAGTATCCAATCCATTAATTTTTTTCTCTTTTTTTTTTAGTCTTTGAATCTTTAAATAATCATTATAATTATAAAAACTTCAATTGGTTATTAAAGCGAACAAAATAAAAGATTTTAAAAAATAAAACATTGACATGATTTTTTTGTATTAACCTATCAATTCTAAACACTGAAAAAAAAGAATCCATTCTGATAAGATAGGTATACCGTCAAGAGTATTGTAGAGTTTTTATTTTACTCCGAGTTAAGAAAGTATTTATCATTTTAAAAGACTTCAATTGGTACACGCAAGAAATAGGCCAATTCAGCAGCTTTTTGTTCAATTTCTCGTGGAGTCAAGTTTTCATCCGTACGGGTCAAGGGAATGGCCCCCTGACCTCTTATTTCCATATAAAGTACACGACGAGTATAAATACCCTCTTTAAGTTCTATTCTAATAGACTGAATATCTTTTATAAGAAATCGGAGGCAGATGCGACGATTTTTTCCAGGAAATCCCCGGCGAACAATACATACTATCCCTTCTTTTTTATCGAAAAAATCATAACCACTACCTACATTCAACGAAATTGTACACCACAAATAGGAGCTAATAAAGAGGCCTGCGATTCCATAGAAAGACATCACGATCCCTTGCGGAAAAAAAAGAATTTGCTGAGGGGGAAATAAAGATATAAAATTCCTACCAAGATAGCTAGAAATTCCAACCAATACAAATCCTAATGAACCTAACAAAAGTATAAAGGCCCAGCCGAAATTACTTATTTTTCGAGATCCTGTTATAAGTTCTATCCATATACATTCTGATCGCCAATTCATAATAGATCTGATTCCATTTTAATTAAAAGAATACCCCCAAAGTATTATTTCGACTTTCATTACTTTAAGTTATGTTTCCGGCGTAACTCTCATCAACTAGTAATATATCTGGTGTGAAGCTTGACTTTAACTTTTTTTTTAGTTTAAGAGTAATTCTAATTCATCAAATTAGTTATAAAAATTATACCCCTATGCCATGTTTCCACATGCATAAGGGCTCTCAGTTATGTTCGTAAAAACCGCGTAATATAGCATTTTGCTAAATCGCTATATGTTCAAGCCTAAGTTTAAAAAATAAAATTTGGACTACAGGACTTAAACAATCTTGTTTTTTTGAACATGCAGAAATAAGGAAGCCATTGCAATTGCCGGAAAGACTAGGCCGACTAAAGGCACAAGAATAGAGGGAAAATTAATAGTTGTCATAGAATGGGTACCTCGATCTACTATATTGTACCTGTTTGTTATATTTTTTGTTGTTATTATGTTATTATATTAATAAATTTATTAGAATTCTAATTAATTCTTCATCATAGCTATAAGAATCCACTAAATCGAATTTTTTAGCTTTCGTCTTTTGTTTCTACAGAATTCAATAATTTCGAATTAGTTGACAAATTTCATAGAAGGAAAAGGAAGACTTCTTTTATCTTGTTGATTGATGATAGAGTTTTGCTAATTAGTAAACAGTCAAAAAGAAGAGATCGAATTATTTAAATTATTCTATATTCTCTTCCAAAAGTGAAGGTGTCACCAAGAAAAAAATACGACTCTTCCGCTTTTTTTTATTCTGATAAAAAAAACTTTTGAACATAAAGAATAAAGAATTGACTTTAAATATCGACTTTTTTTTTTACAGTAAAAAAAGCATGTAGCTGAAATAACTCACTTAGAACGCCTTTTAAAAGATTGCGTGGTACGATTGGATCAAATAAACCCTTATGGAATAAATATTCGGCTGCTTGTGAACCCTCGGGTACTGTCTTATTCAATGTTTGTTCAATTACTCTTTTACCCGCAAATGCAATGTAAGCGTTGGGTTCGGCAATAATAATATCCCCTAACATACCAAAACTGGCTGTTACCCCCCCAGTAGTCGGAGATGTAAGAATTGATACATAGAATAACTTTTTATTTGATTGATAATCATATAAAACAGATGATATTTTCGCCATTTGCATTAAGCTCAAGCTTCCTTCTTGCATACGTGCTCCTCCAGAAGCACATACTATAATAAGGGGTAGTAATTTATTACTAGCATATTCAATCAACCGGGTTATTTTTTCCCCTACTACTGATCCCATACTACCTCCCATAAACTCAAAATCCATAACCCCAATTGCTACAGGAATACCATTTAGTTGACCTATACCTGTTTGAACAGCTTCAGTTAAACCTGTCTGTCTTTGATAAGAATCAATACGATCTTTATAAGGCTCCTCCTCCGAATGAAATTCAAGGGGATCCATAGAAACCATATCTTCATCCATAGGATTCCACGTTCCCGGATCAATCAGAAGTTCAATTCTATATGAACTACTCATTTTCAAATGATATCCACATTGTTCACAAATATTAAGGTGGATATTTGTGAACAATTTTTTAAAATTTAAAAAATAACAATTTTCGCATTGAACCCACAAATCCCTATTTTTTTGAGTTACATCAAGATTTTCTCTTCTAGTTAAATTACTATCATTTGTGATAGTTCTTAGACTTCCACCTTCACTCCTACTTTCACTTTCACTCAAAATGTAACTAAAAATGGAATTATCACTACCGGAATTCTTAATACGTATTTGAGAATAAAGATAATTGTCAATACAATTTTTTATGCTATTATTCCAACTATATTTAGTATCATACGTGTAACGATCATTATAGGTATCGCCACTCTTAGATCGCGAGTTCAGAAAACTTGCATCCCACAAATTCGAAAAAGAATTGAGTAATTCATTTCGAAAAGAATGATCGCTGTCAATCTCAAAATATTGATTTTCAATATCAAAATATATTGAATAACTGTCCCCTTTACTGTCTATAAGTAAAGACGTATCATCAGAGAAAAAAAACCGAATATCCATGAAACGCAATAAATTATCAACATTACTGTAAGGAAACCAGTAACTATTTCTCCAACTCTGGCTCTTTTTTTCTATATCATTTACACTCGAATCTTTCCTTTTACTACTACTGATATTTTCAATAGGACCCAGCGTGTCCGTTGATTTACTTACTACACACCCGTGTTCTAACTCTTTTTTAAACAACTTCGAATGGAACCGCCCCTTTTTCATAGAGCTTTCGCGCCCCCTAATTTGCATGAAACTAAAATCGATGAATAGTCATT